TGGAATTAATAAACTAAATAAATAAATGGCGCCTTCTTTTATTCGAAACGCCTCGTGATCTTCAACCAATTATGTGCTTCAATATAATTACCAGGAGTAAGCGCTATAGCCTGTTTCCAATACTCAGCGGCCTGATCAAACCAAGCCTCCGCAATTTCAGAATCTCCCTGGCGAATGGCCTGTTCCCCCCGGTCGGAATAGGTGGATTAATTCCTTCCCTTAGAACCGTACTTGAGGGTTTCCTACCTCATACGGCTCATCAATTCTTTTGGTGTCCCGTTACCATATCTAACAAATGGGATTTCTCATGGATCTATCCCATTTTTCGGGTTAACCAAAGAGGTTCATTACATGAGTTTTAAACTGAAATTTGGATTCAATTTGGATTAATAATCCGTTTTATTTCGTTTTCTCTTTTTTCCCACCTTCAGAAGAAAAAATTCCCCCTATCGTTAGAATTTTCTGAAAGGTAACTATCTCGGTTTCGTATAGAAATTTATATAGAATCTTTGAAAAAGACTTTCCTTCCTAAGAAAGAATTACTATCTTTGGGATCTGATCCTACACCGCTGCTCAAGACTTTAGTGGATCCACTCTATTACATAAGTGGATTCCTAATTTTTATCTCACATCATGAGATAAGTATATCTACCATCATGACATAAGTACGCAGTTATTATTGTATCGGACCCAAACCTCACTAATTGATCTTTACGGTGCTTCCTCTATCAATTAGATCCTTTTGTTATCCATAGAAAAAAATAGCTAGGTATATATATTTCTTCATATTTCAACTTCTATGAAGTTTCTTTCTTTGCTACAGCTGATAAAAATCGTTGTTTTAGACAATGCATATGTAGAAAGCCTTTTTGTTTTTCTTTTTTTTTTACTTCTATAGTGAAGATAGTCGCACGTAATGACAGATCACGGCCATATTATTAAAAGCTTGGGGTAAGAATGGATTTCGTTCTAGTGCTCGAAAATAATATTCCAAAGCTTTCGTATGTTCTCCATTACTTGTATGGATAAGACCTATATTATATAGTATATAACTTCGATCATAAGGATCAATTTCTAGTCGCATAGCTTCATAATAATTCTGTAAAGCTTCCGCATAATTTCCTTCGGATTGGGCTGACATCCGTTACGGTCGCCATTCAATTAAAAGAATCTCCGTTCCAGAACCGTACGTGAGATTTTCATCTCATACGGCTCCTCCCTTATGTGCATAAGGAGAATAATACATGAAATAAAAAAACATGAAAATAGTCTCATTATGGACTGAGCAGGGCTAGTGTTTTTACAAGAAATCTCTAGCCAACCTTCCTGCAAGAGATCTTTTCTTAAGATCAAGCGTATTGGGATTAGATAGAAATAAGAACTCCAACAATTTCTTTGTTTTCAACGCCTCCTAATTTCCAGGAATTAGTCACTTCAACAGCCTTCGATGGTTATATTGGTATCCAAAGTACGAACGAGATGGATGTTTGTTGTCCCAACCATTCTTTTAGTCCCGAGCCCAATAAGGAAAGGGGTAATTTCTAACAAGGGTTTCGTGTTGTTGATTCCCGGGGTGTAGTGCTTCTTCCCTTATGCTGTCCATTGGTACTAGTGGAGTAGGATTGCCCCATAATACAGAACCTCTAGGTGTAACCTTTCGCTCAATACTAGAATCGAAAATTGAAACATAGCATCTGAGGTTGCATTAATCGAGGATACACGACAAAAGGAATTGTTCTATTTCCAAACTTCACCTTCAACAAGCGTAGATTTTTTTTCAAAAATTTTCCCGAATCACGTGTCTTTCTCGTAAGACCGAGAGAAATAAAAAAACTGAAAAAAAAAAGAATCAAATCACACCATCTCTGTAATAGGTAAATGCCTCCTTTTCTCCTGAAGTTGTCGGAATTATTTGCAATAAGATATTGGCTACAATTGAAAAGGTCTTATCAATAAAATTTCCATTTATCCGCGATCTAGGCATAGCTAGCAATCCATTCTATAATTCTTCTCATTCCCTCTCGTGGGAAAATGATCCCACAAAGAAAAGAATTGTACAGTACGAAATAACATAAAAACAGATTGATTTGAAAAAAAAAGATTATGGGCCTTCTATTCCAATTGTTCCTTTTTGACAGGAATCGATAAGAAATATTTGAACCCGATTCGATTTCATCCTAATGTAGTAGTATACGAACGAAGGGAACTATTCCGATTTCATTGAAGTTACAGACTCGAGTAACTCGAGAAATTTTGATTGAATTATGATATAAAGAAGAAAAAGATCGAATAATCATTCTATGATGAAAATAGAATAACCACCCCTTTTTTATGTTGTGTACACAGGAGGTATACAATCCACTATACAAAATGTTTTATGAATTTAGAATAGAGGGGTAAGGGAAGGGGTTTGTTGTTAAGAACTCTAAAACCGGAAAGAAATTTGAGAATTTGTAGGGTATGGAATCGTAGTCTATATAGAATTATGCTAGAAAGGTATCCATTAACCCTAGTCTAAAAAATCTAGACCTATCAATCAGTTGATTCGTTCTAATTCATTGATTTAATCGATTCGAAATAGTAGAAATAGTAAGGGAGTCATTTTTGCAAACATGAATCCCCCTTTTTAATAAAATTCAGAAAAAAATTTCCTAAGAAAAGAATTTTCTCGTTATCTTGGAGCCTCGAAAGAAAGATCTTTCTTTACTTTGATGAAAAATTTTCTATTTTGATTTGTAATATATAGTTAAATTGGAATAGATAGTTAAAATGGTTAAAATGGATTGGTCGTACCTATCCAATAATCTAAAATCGAATATGAAGAACTCGCTATTCACTCGGTTTTTGGTTCATAATCATTATGTAGGAGAGATGGCCGAGTGGTTCAAGGCGTAGCATTGGAACTGCTATGTAGGCTTTTGTTTACCGAGGGTTCGAATCCCTCTCTTTCCGTACCTTCATTTAATAGACCCATTTTATTAACAACACCGGATCAAATAGCAATGGAGACCTTTATTCCACCAGTTAGACCTTTCATTGATATAGATTCTCTATTCCGAATTGCCGTGACCCATAAACTAGGAAGAATATGAAAATAGCCCCTCGGTCTATGATACATAAATGGGATAAAATCGGAATTAAACCCGTATTTTTCTTACTTAACCTTAGGTTAATTTAATTTGATGAAAGGGAAGAAAATTGCCCGAACCCTTGCTATTTTATTTGAGTTTAGGGTTTAGTCTGACGAGAATAATATTCTATGACTATGGTTTCATCTATTTCCAAACCGACCCAATTTCTATCTATTATTTGATTGACTAATCCTTTATATTGGAATGGTTGAAGGGTCAAATGCTTTGGTACTTTCTCATGAGGGGAAGAGTTGAGAGAATTTTGAATCAGAGTTCTGGATTTTTGTTCATCCTTCGGCGTAATAATATCTCGGGGTTTGCAGCGATAACTTGGTATATCTACTATACGCCCATTCACTAAAATATGTCTATGGTTAACTAATTGGCGGGCTGCGGGAATAGTCGAAGCCATACCCAATCGAAAAAGGATGTTATCCAAACGCATTTCAAGTAATTGGAGTAAAACTGGACCTATTGGCCCCTTGACTTTTCTGGTGATACGAACGTATTTAAGTAATTGTCGTTCTGTAAGACCATAATGAAACCGCAATTTTTGTTTTTCTTCTAGGCGAATACTATATCCAGATTTTTTCCCGGAGCGCGGTTGGTTTCTAAGATCACTTCCGGCTTTAGGACTTTTTTTAGTTAGTCCTGGTAAAGCCCCCAGGCGGCGTATTTTTTTGAAACGAGGTCCTCGATAACGCGACATAAAGACTCCTTATTCTTATTTAGAATTCATTTCATTCTTTTTTTTTTTTTGAAAATTGGATTTTACAGAATAAACCTAAACTAAAACTGAACTAAATGAAGCGAAGTTTGCTGAAGTAGTGTACTTGCACTATTACTAGAAAGAAGAATGAGATCAATATTCAAACTTTCTATTTCTATTATTAGAATAATATATATAAAAGATCCTCTTCCTGACATAGTTGGAAGTTCCTATTAAGAAATTCATGGATTTTGAAAAAGGGGTAAAACACTTTTTGACTAGTCTTGGATTTCAAAGGGAGATTCTCAATTTTTCAAAAATGGAATAAAAAAATGAAAAATAGGAAAAGGCCGGCTATCGGAATCGAACCGATGACCATCGCATTACAAATGCGATGCTCTAACCTCTGAGCTAAGCGGGCCCACATAATAATAATAGAAATTTTCTATGCATAGGAATTCAATACACTATAGTATAGTGTCTCTAGAAATATAGAAAAGAATAGAATCGATAATTTCTCTATAATTTCCAATAAATATTGAATATTATAGAGAAGATATATGGGGTATATATCAATCTATATTGAATTGCCGATACAGAAATGATCAAATCCAATTTGATTGGATCAAATAAGGGTTTCCTATAGGTAACAAAGAAAATACTTTTTTCGAGATAGTAATCGCTATCTAATAAATTCAAGAATTCCAGTATAAATGAAAGAAAAAAGAAATGATATCATAATGAGATCCTAATCTCAAAACAAAAGGAAGGGGGGATATGGCGAAATCGGTAGACGCTACGGACTTAATTGGATTGAGCCTTGGTATGGAAACCTACTAAGTGATAACTTTCAAATTCAGAGAAACCCCGGAATTAATAAAAATGGGCAATCCTGAGCCAAATCCTTTTTTCTCAAAACAAAGGTTCAGAAAAGGAAAAAAAGGATAGGTGCAGAGACTCAATGGAAGCTGTTCTAACAAATGGAGTTGGCTGCCTTGGTAGAGGAATCTTTCCATCGAAACTTCAGAAAGGATGAAGGATAAACGTATCTATTGAATACTATATCAATAGATTAATGATAGCCCGAATCTGTATCTGTATTTTTTTTATAGTATATGAAAAATGGAAGAATTAGTGTGAATTGATTACACATTGAAGAA